CATAAGAATTGTGTAAGAACCAAAAAAATCTTTTATTTATTTTTGAAAAGACGTAAATGTCTTTCTTTGAAGTAATGAAACTATTTAAATTATGATATTCGTGGAAAATAAATCGCAACAAATGCAAAGAAGGAACATCTTTGATCCAGCATTGAAGGATTTGAACTAAGATTTCCAGATGGATGGGATGGGGTATTAGTATATCTAACACAGAATTTAAATGTGAGAGTTTATCTTCTAAAAAAGGAAAGATTGAATGAATAGATCGTAAATTCTGAGATTTTATTATTTTTTTTTCTTCAAGGGAAGATACTAATCGCGATGAGAATGGAATTTCCAGAATGACTCCAAAACCTTCTGATAATATTTGAGAAGAAAAATGAAAAGAAAAATAATTTTTATGCCCCCAAAATATATTTTGGTTATAACCAGAACCATTTACCGAAGAAAAAAAAGGTTTCTGTTGATATATTCGAGTAATTAAACGTTTAACAAGTACTAAACTATATTTATTGTCATAACCAATAATTTCCACAGGTTCGTAATAAATAAAACTATTGAAACTCTGATCATGAGCAAGTGAGTAAATATACTCCTGAAAGAGTAGCGGATATAGGAAGTTTTGTTGCCAAAATCTATCTTTTTTCAATCTAAATATACCTGTAATCCTGTCATTTACATACATTTTTACTATAATCAAAAAATAAAAAAAACCAAAAAAAGGAAGGCACTTCTTGTGTTCTGAAATAATACATAGTGCAATATGGTCAGAACGGAGTATGTGTATATTTTATGTAGTCTCTTTTTTATCTTATACTACCTTATACTAATAAATTCTATATAATTTAGATATAATATGCACTGTCTATACTGTTACTTTATAGACTCTCTATTTTTTTTTTTCTTTATACTTTATAAGAATAAGAAATAAGAATTTTACAAATATATTTTATTCTTTTACTATCTTTTACTATATTTTACTATATATATTTTACTATATTTTACTATATATATATTTAGGCTCTACTGCCTCTACTGCAATGTAAATCACTTAATGGTAATCTAAGAAGTAAAAGATTTAATAAAAAATAAAGAATAGATACCCCGGAGACAGAGGGTCCAATTTACAGATCTTTTTCCTTTCCCTTTCTATCCAATTAAGTTTTTTTGTTAACAGAACCTATAATAACAATAAAAGAAAGAAAATGATAATAAGAAAAAGAAGGAAAAGGGGTAAAAATCTTTTATTTTTGCAACCCAATAACTCTTTTGATTTTGGAAAAATTCTTGTTTTATCACTATACTATTTATTCTACACATTCGTAATTCATAATAAAGAATAATTAGGATTAATAAAAAAAAAGAATCAATGGTCCACTCATAATTAACAAGAGAACCTTTCCAACATAAGGTACTAATATATTTTTAACGTCTAATTAGTAATTAGATTGGGTAATCATTCAAATTAAGAAGATAAGCTCGTTGCTTTTTTGTCTTACTCCAATTGGAACCATAAGGTTCTATCCATTTATTCACTAGACTCGACTATAAAATACTTTACTTAATTACAAAATTGTTATAAAAAGAACAATTTATGATGTTCCATTATGAGTATGAAATTTATTATTTTTCTTCTATTATTATATTACTATTATATTACTGTTTTTTATGTTTTTTTTTTTACGACATGCTTTTTTTTCCATTCATTACCTTTCAGGATCAGTCGCGGTCTTCTAAACTCTACCAATAGTCTAGACGAATTCCTTCATCTAAATGTGTAAAAGATCATAGTCGCACTTAAAAGCCGAGTACTCTACCATTGAGTTAGCAACCCAAATAAATATAAAGTTTAGATATGATCGAAATAAAAAAAAAATAATAATAATTAAATTGCGCTGCACGACTGCGTCAAAACATGGAACTTGCAACAAATATAAACAACAAAATATAAAGCGGATCGGTAAAAAAGGAGAATTAGAAAATTTAAAAACACCCAATTTTATCAATTTTTTTTTTTCGCTAATAAAATACGTTTTGTATATTTGTATAAAAAAGAGTAAATCCCAGCAAACCCATCTATTTTTAGAAAGTGAAGGAAAGAACCAATAGGGAATGCGGAAAAAAATATCTATTTATCTACGATCAAATTATATTTGTTCGAGATACCGTTGTCAATATAAATGCACTTTGTTATAAAACAAATTTCAATAAATTATATATAAATTTGTATTGGATTAGCACAACATAAATAAGAAATAGGAACGACAAAAAAAGAAAGGTGCAATACAAAGACAAGAAAGATTACCCCCCCTTTTTTGGGGGGGGTTCCGCAAAAAGAAGCAATAAAAAAAAATTAAGAAGAAAATAAGTATGAATATAACAAGAAGAAAACAAACTTTGAATAAAGAATTACACAAAGATAGGTACTAGTGAGCCTACTCTTTCTTTTTTGTCAAAATCAATTAGAAATTCTTTCTTTAAATAATTCTGCTTTCCTTAAAATATCATGAACAGTTCCTGTGGGTTGAGCGCCTTTTTCAAGGAAATATAAAATAGCAGGAACATTTGAATAAGTTTGATTATTTATTGGATCATAAAAACCAACTCTTCGAAGATCTCTTCCTTCTCTTCGGGATCGAACATCAATTGCAACGATTCGATAGATGGCTCATTGGGATAGATGTAGATAAAAAATTCCCCCCCTAGAAACGTATAGGAGGTTTTCTCCTCATACGGCTCAATAAAAAATGATTTGAATTTATATATTTATATATATATAGATAGATAAATATATAAATGGATCCGTAAAGAATTAGACTCTAATTTTCGCCTTTTTCCTTCTTCACAGAAAAAAAGAAATTTCATTCGTACTCCTTACTCAAGTTGAATAGTTTTTAAAGAGTTTAAAATAAAATACTTATAATTTATTGAGCTGTCTCTAACCTATTTTTTTGTCTCCTTTTGTATCTATTCTTTTTTTTTTTTTACTAATTCTGATACAACTGTTGAAACAGATTAAAATAGTGTTTCCTTGTTCCGGAATTCGTTGTATTTGCTTTGCACTTTGTGAAATCATTGGGTTTAGACATTACTTCGGTGATCCTTACTCCTTTTCAAAAAGGCAGCAACATACCTTTTGTTTTTCTATGAAACAAAGAAAAATCATATGAAAGATTGATTCCTTTGCGATACACTTTTGATCAAAAAAGTAAAAATTTTGACAAATTTTACTTTTTTATTTCAAACTTGTTCAAATTTTAAACTATTATATATATATATTTATATTATATATATGAATATTCTAATAATATTTCTATTTATCATATATTTTTATATATTTTTGATGATATATTTACAAAGTTGGTCTAACTTATTGATTGTCACTAACCCTAGATTATTCTCCCGATAAATGAATCAATCAGTTTTGCTCGAGCTGCATCATATGCTATACCATTAGTCTTTTTATTTACCAACCCAAGACAAATTCAATTTGGTTTATAGCAGAACAAACTATGTCGAGACAAGAGCATCTTCATTCGTATAGAAAATGACGGATATCAGAATCCACAGTCAATCATGTCCTTCAAGTCGCACGTTGCTTTCTACCACATCGTTTCAAACGAAGTTTTACCATAACAACCCTCTAATTTTATTAGAATTTGGAACCATATGCAATTGATTCAATATAGAATCATGAATAGTCATTGGCTGAACCGATACATAATAATCCACACTTATCTATCTCTGAATAGATAGATATTTATCCAGAAAGGATTTCACTTAATTTAACCCCATATTTTTTTTTTCAGGTGAAGAAAATAACCTGAAAAAAATCAGTTTTAAACAAACTAATTTACATCTTCAACAGATCTTTCGGGATTGTCCATTATAAACTCTTAAAAAAAAATTGTAAGAATTATTATATTGAAAAACATTGTATTAAATATGTTACAGAAAATTTTTTCATTAAATTGAAAATTTAAATAGAGAAGAATCTTTCGTTTCTGATGGAAATGATCTGGGACGGAAGGATTCGAACCTCCGAGTAACGGGACCAAAACCCATTGCCTTACCGCTTGGCCACGCCCCATTTTTAATTTGTCTTAGACAAATTAAGCGAAATATTGGTTATTCGTCAATAACCATCCAAAATACATATAGGACATGTTGTCGGTAGAATTAAACACAATATATATAGAATCAAAAAAATGAATTAAATTGATCATTATATAGAATTCAATTAAGATATTGTATGTATTGTATGAAAATAGAATTCTTGTATTCTCATTTGATTGGAGAATATAAGGAAGGATTCTTGATTGGGTAGAAGTAAAAAAAAAAAAGAAGAATTTATTTCATTTCTCTACCTTTTCATTTTTAACTCAGAAAAACAACTCAATCCAATCTGATAATTTATTCTCATTTCAATTTAATTTCTAAGAATAAGAAAAGAATGTTTGTTATGTTTAATATCTTTAATTTAATCTGTATCTGTCTTAATTCTACCCTTTATTCGAGTAGTTTTTTCTTCGCCAAATTGCCCGAAGCTTATGCCTTTTTTAATCCAATCGTAGACATTATGCCGGTTATCCCTTTATTCTTTTTTCTCTTAGCCTTTGTTTGGCAAGCTGCTGTAAGTTTTCGATAAAAATAAAATATATATTCAATTCATATTGATAATTTATTCGATAAAAAAGATGAGATTTTGATTATAAAAATAAATAAGATCAGAAAAGTCTGACATTAGGAACCCTCGATTCAAAAAGGGAATTTCTGGTATCTTCTATTTTATATTTAATTTTCATAAAGGGGCGATTATTTTTAATTTTTAATAAGCTTATTTATTCTTTTGTTCTGACCTTTCCTTTATAAGATCCCATACAATATCTAAGTATATATATATATGGCAATAATTTTTTGGTAACGAAAAAATACGAATCTTTTTATATGAAATTTATATGATAAAATAATTCATGAAAATGAATTTAAAAAAATTTATTTTTTTTAGAGCGTCATATCAAAATAATGTAGAGTGCGTGTCGTAAAATAGGTGATCTATTTCCTTAAAAAAAAAAAATGATCTTATCTTGGAGATTATGTAATGCTTACTCTTAAACTCTTCGTCTACACAGTAGTAATATTCTTTGTTTCTCTCTTCATCTTTGGATTCTTGTCTAATGATCCAGGGCGTAATCCCGGACGTGAAGAATAAAAAAGAGATTAGATTTGTTTTTAGTTTTTCCTTTATTTTTTCATAGGTAAATGTATCAATAAATAGATACTAGATAAAGATAAAAAAATTAATAAAAGAATCAAAATTTATTCCAATTTGAAAATTGAAAGTGACCGGGGGAATCGGAGAGAGAGGGATTCGAACCCTCGGTACGAATAATTCGTACAACGGATTAGCAATCCGACGCTTTAGTCCACTCAGCCATCTCCCCCCATTCCAAATTGGAAATTTATCATGTGATATGACACGCGAAGTCAATATTTAGAATAAGAATTTTTATTTTATTTTTTGATAATGATTCGAAACGGATTTATCCAATAGAAAGAATGTCTTACTTCTTTTATTTTGTGCAAAAGGTTCATTTCCCCGGCCTGGTTAAGTACTGGCCGGGCCAGTACTTCTTTTGTTCCAACGAATCAAACAATAACAATTTTGAGATCAAATAAAAATTGTTATTGAAACAAGAAGAGCAATTTTCATTGCCATTCCTAATTCTTAGGAAAGAATATGAGATTCTATATATCTATATTAATATCTAATATTCTATATAATATATAAAACTATATAATATATAAAACTATATAATATATAAAAAGATAAAGAGAGTAAGATTCTATAATTTATTCTTAGTCTCTTAGTCTATTATATTAAATTAGAATATTTAGTCTTTATAGTATTTAAAGTAATAGTGTTCTAATAAGAATATTCTAGTATATAGTAATATTTTAGTACTAGTCTTTTTTTTTTTAAGTTTTCAAGCCCGCGCCGCGGCTAAACAAAATACGTGTTAATGCCGAAATTTTCATGATTCTGATGCTATCTTGACTCCGTCTTATTTTTTTGTTGGACAAATGGTCCATCCGTATCCAATAATGAATATGTAGCGGGTATAGTTTAGTGGTAAAAGTGTGATTCGTTCTATTAACAACTTCAATAGTTAAGGGGTCTTTCCTTTTTTTTTTCAGATTCCGATCAAAAACTTTTTTTCTTAAAAAGATTTAATCCTTTACCCCTCAACTTTACCCCTCAATAGGATATGTGAGGAAAGAATATACATTCTCACGATTTCTATCCATCAAAATTTTAATAAAAAAATTGGATCATGGAGTCGAGAAGCATAATTTTTTTGATTGGTTCAATTATTCCAATTGAATGAGTATGAATAAAGGATCTATGGGTCATAGTACAAAATTTTCAATCGTAACTAAATCTTCAATTTTTTTGTGATGTCGCTGTAAAAGGGAGATTGAAGCCAAATAGCTAGAAAACGAGGGTTTTGGTTTACTATAACCCTCGGCTTATTAATTCAGCTCGGTAGAAACCAAATGATTTTCCTTAGGATCCCGCGAGTAGAAATAGGGAACGAAGTAACTAGACTAGAAAGATTTGAAAGAATCTCCCTCTTCTAGAGGGATCATCTAGAAAGCGAGTAGCTTTAGATGCATTCGGAAAAAGCTGACATAGATGTTATGGGTCTCATTTTTTCTCTGGTGGGAATACATGGATCTTCCATAAAGGAGCCGAATGAAACCAAAATCTCATGTTCGGTTTTGAATTAGAGATGTTTCAAATGATCAACCGACGTCGACTATAACCCCTAGCCTTCCAAGCTAACGATGCGGGTTCGATTCCCGCTACCCGCTATATATTCCTTAACTTAATATGATATACAGATGCATTATCCACTTTAAAATGCATATTTATTTTTATTGTATACTTTTTTTAATGCGAAAATAGGAATGAAAAGCGTCCATTGTCTAATGGATAGGACAGAGGTCTTCTAAACCTTTGGTATAGGTTCAAATCCTATTGGACGCAATTTCTTTCCATCTATCTATTCTAGATAGAGAAGAAAAAAGAACTTTATTTTTTATTTTAAAGGATAAAGGGCCCTTTTTTGAATGATTAAAATCAGAAATCTTTATCAAGGATTTCTGAATTAAGAATAGAATAACATTTCCATTTATGTTTGTTCCTGAAGTATAAAGAGTTCGGTCTGTTCCCGAATAGCTTCTCTCAAAAGGATTTCGGCTTCTTCAGTGAATATCTTGGTAGAAGATAGAATTTCTTTAAATTTAGGTTTCTTATTTGTTAAGTAGGTACGCAACCCAACGAGAAATCTCTTTACCTGTCCAATTTCTAACACATCAAGATATCCATTCGTTCCGGTATAAATAGTAGCTACCTGGTCTTCCACCGCGAGAGGGTCTGATTGGGATTGTTTAAGCAACTCACGCAATCGTTGACCTCTTGCCAATTGATTTTGA